CAGGGTACAAATATCTAAATTTTTTATTTTTAGATACTTTTTCAGACCTATTGTCGATACTAAGTAACAGTCCAAAATTTGTATCCATTTTTCATGATATTATGTATGGATCAGATATATCATGGCGAATTCTTCAGAAAAAAGGGTGTCTTCCACAATGGAATCTGATAAGCGAAATTTCGAGAAAGTGTTTACATAATTTTCTTATGTTCGAAGAAATGATTCATAGAAATAATGAGTCACCATTGATATCGACACATCTGAGATTGCCAAATGTTCATGAGTTCCTCTATTCAAGCCTTTTCCTTCTTCTTGTTGTTGGATATCTCGTTCGTACACATCTTCTCTTTGTTTCCCGAGCCTCTAGTGAGTTACAGACAGAGTTCGAAAAGGTAAAATCTTTGATGATTCCACCATACATGATTGAGTTGCGAAAACTTCTGGATAGGTATCCTACATCTGAACTGAATTCTTTCTGGTTAAAGAATCTCTTTCTAGTTGCTCTGGAACAATTAGGAGATTCTCTAGAAGAAATCCGGGGTTCTGTTTCTGGCGGCAACATGCTATTGGGTGGGGATCCCGCTTATGGGGTCAAATCAATCCGTTCTAAGAAGAAATATTTGAATATCAATCTCATCGATCTCATAAGTATCATACCAAATCCCACCAATCGAATCACTTTTTCGAGAAATACGAGACATCTAAGTCATACAAGTAAAGAGATCTATTCATTGATAAGAAAAAGAAAAAACGTGAACAGTGATTGGATTGATGATAAAATGGAATCCTGGGTTGCGAACAGTGATTCGATTGATGATGAAGAAAGAGAATTTTTGGTTCAGTTCGCCACCTTAACGACAGAAAAAGGGATTGATCAAATTCTATTGAGTCTGACTCATAGTGATTATTTATCTAGTGATCATTTATCAAAGAACGACTCTGGTTATCAAATGATTGAACACCCGGGAGCAATTTACTTACGATATTTAGTTGACATTCATAAAAAGTGTCTAATGAATTATGAGTTCAATACATCCTGTTTAGCAGAAAGACGGATATTCCTTGCTCATTATCAGACAATCACTTATTCACAAACCTCGTGTGGGGCTAATAGTTTTCATTTCCCGTCTCATGAAAAACCCTTTTCGCTCCGCTTAGCCCTATCCCCCTCTAGGGGTATTTTAGCGATAGGTTCTATAGGAACTGGACGCTCCTATTTGGTCAAATACCTAGTGACAAACTCCTATGTTCCTTTGGTATTTCTGAACAAGTTCTTGGATAACAAGCCTAAAGGTTTTCTTATTGATGATATCGATATTGATGATAGTGACGAGATTGATGCTAGTGACGATATCGATCTTGACCTCGATACGGAGCTGCTAACTCTGATGAATGCGCTAACTATGGATATGATGCCGGAAATAGACCGATTTTCTATCACCCTTCAATTCGAATTAGCAAAAGCAATGTCTCCTTGCATAATATGGATTCCAAACATTCATGATCTGGATGGGAATGAGTCGAATTACTTATCCCTCGGTCTATTAGTGAACTCTCTATCCAGGGATTGTGAAAGATGTTTCACTAGAAATATTCTTGTTATTGCTTCGACTCATATTCCCCCAAAAGTGGATCCCGCTCTAATAGTTCCGAATAAATTAAATACATGCATTAAGATACGAAGGCTTCTTATTCCACAACAACGAAAGCACTTTTTCAATCTTTCATATACTAAGGGATTTCACTTGGAAAAGAAAATGTTCCATACTAATGAATTCGGGTCCATAACCATGGGTTCCAATGCACGAGATCTTGTAGCACTTACCAATGAGGCCTTAGCGATTAGTATTACACAGAAGAAATCAATTATAGACACTAATACAATTAGATCCGCTTTTCATAGACAAACTTGGGATTTGCGATCCCAGGTAAGATCGGTTCAGGATCATGAGATCCTTTTCTATCAGATAGGAAGGGCTGTTGCACAAAATGTACTTCTAAGTAATTGCCCCATAGATCCTATATCTATCTATATGAAGAAGAAATCATGTAACGAAAGGGATTCTTATTTGTACAAATGGTACTTCGAACTTGGAACGAGCATGAAGAAATTAACGATACTTCTTTATCTTTTGAGTTGTTCTGCCGGATCGGTCGCCCAAGACCTTTGGTCTCTACGCGGACCCGATGAAAAAAATGGGATCACTTCTTATGGACTCGTTGAGAATGCTTCTGATCTAGTTCATGGCCTATTAGAAGTAGAAGGTGCTCTGGGGAGATCCTCACGGACAGAAAAAGATTGCAGTCAGTTTGATAATGATCGAGTGACATTGCTTCTTCGGCCCGAACCAAGGAATCCTTTAGATATGATACAAAATGGATCTTGTTCTATCCTTGATCATAGATTTCTCTATGAAAAATACGAATCGGAGTTTGAAGAAGGGGAAGTAGAAGGAGCCCTCGACCCGCAACAGATAGAAGAGGATTTATTCAATCACAT